TATTATCATATTTACACAATTCAATTATATGCAAAATTTATAAACCCTTTTTATGGTTAAATATTTTTTTGTTTAGAATACTTTCATTTACTTAGCTTAGTTGGTCATACAATACATAATACAATAAATAATAACATAGATTATGATATGATAGTGTGTTTGATGAAAAAACCGAAAATAGTTAGAACAATCAATATACAGAATATTGGCGATGCAACAACCGTTGTTGCCAAATTTTTGACTGAACTACAAAGATAGAACTCTATGATATGAAAAGACAGAGTGTAGAAGCTAAAAAGATACTGGAAGTTGCTCATCTTCAAATCGAGTTGGACCCGAAAAAAAAAAAAATAAAAAGGAGGTATCGGGCCTGGGCCGTCCGATTGAAAAGAAAGTGGGTTAAATCCTATTGAAAATAAATGATTCAAATTGAAATTATTTTAAAATCCAATTATTCTTTTTTTTTTTTTTAGTTATACGATAGAGTTTTTATTACTTTCACTCAACTCACGAATTGCACAATGAATCTGTTGATTTGGAATCACATGACCGGTTGATGTCACATCAGAGCAATCAATTTTTTCTACTATGTAATTCTATCTTTTTTAGTGCTATCTATAATGACTGATCAATTAAGATGGAACTAAGTTAATATTGTCTACTGTCAATAGTTTTTCTTACTGTCGTATCTGGGAAAATTGAAACTTAGGTAAGTGTTTTATCAACATATGTAGTAAAAGAACATATCTAATTTAGCCCTTTCATGTCTACTATAACTAGTTATTTCGGTTTTCTATTAGCTGCTTCAACTATAACCTCAGCTCTATTGATTGGTTTGAACAAGATACGACTTATTTGAAATAAATTGAATGAACAATTTATAAAAATAAGTATTTCTCTTAAATGCCAGGTCTTCCATAGTCCCGCGGGCGCGGGAATTGCCAATTCTCGGTTATTGAGATTCGCGAACAATTCAGATTAATATTTAGGGATAGATCTTACCTCTCTTTTTATTCTCTCAAACAAAAAATAGAAATGATTGAAGTTTTTTTATTTGGAATCGTTTTAGGTCTAATTCCTATTACTTTGGCAGGATTATTCGTAACTGCATATTTACAATACAGACGTGGTGATCAATTGGACCTTTGATTGAAAAATATATTTTTTGATTGACCTCCTACTCCTTTCCTTGAAAGGAGGTCAAATTTAAGTTTATTAAGTTATTTTATTGTATGTGATTCGACATAACATCACGCTCTGTAGGATTTGAACCTACGACATCGGGTTTTGGAGACCCGCGTTCTACCGAACTGAACTAAGAGCGCTTTCTTATTACAGGGGATACGACTGTAAAAAAAAAAAAAAAATTTCTATGTACCCAAAAATATCTTGCAAACACCTAGTATAGTATGCAAAAATTAAAGATTATATAGCCAATTTTAAAATTTAATCAATCTCGAGTAATCTCCCGTTACTGCCCATTAGTAGAAGTAATAGGTAGGGATGACAGGATTTGAACCCGTGACATTTTGTACCCAAAACAAACGCGCTACCAAGCTGCGCTACATCCCTTTGAAAAATTGTTTTACAATGTCATTGTACAAAATCCTTGTCTTGTTTTCCACATTTTATTTTTATTTTCTTCTTGATTTTAGACTTTATTTATTATATTAAAATATTGTATATATATTATATACATCTAAAACCTAAACGCATAAAAAAATTAATATTAATCGATAACACTCAGGCTTTTTTTTAAGGACAAGAACATTGACTCGTTCATTGTACATATCCATTTTAGTTAGGAATTCTGCATAAAAATAAATACAAATTATCTTGAACTACGACATCTGCTCATATATATAATCTATGTCTATAGTTTTACAATAAACAATAAAAAGGAGGATTTTCAATGCGAGATATAAAAACATATCTCTCCACGGCACCTGTGCTAAGTACTCTATGGTTTGGGTCTTTAGCGGGTCTATTGATAGAGATTAATCGTTTATTCCCAGACGCCTTGTCATTTCCTTTTTTTTGATTATTGATATGCAAAAAATAAAAAAAAAAAAAAATTAGAGATTTAATTCTATGTGACGTGATTAAAAAATAAAAAAAAAAATGTATTAAACCCAAGCAAAAAGTTGATCTAATAAAATTATATTTGGAAAAACATAAATAAAAATGCGGGTCCAGTCTAGGAGAGGCTCCACGAAATCATAACACAGTAAAGAAGATACATAACTGAAATATTGGTATTAGTATAGGAATAATTGATAGTTAGAAAAAAATTGTATTACTTAAAATTATATATAATATTATAATATATAATTGATATTTAAATAAAATTAAATAAAAAAAATATATAGATTCAATCTATTTAATTTTCATTATTACTCTTAAATTAATTGAATTAATTAATATTAATTACAATGAAATCTTTTTAAAATTAATTTCAAATTAGTAACTTCTATTAATTTTTTGTTCTTTATTATTTTCAGATCGAAAATAGAAAAGTTAAGTCGATCCAAAGGGGGTTCATGGCCAAGGGTAAAGATGTAAGGGTCATAATTATTTTGGAATGTACTTGTTGTTGTGCCCGAAATGGTGTCAATAAAGAATCGCCGGGTATTTCTAGATATATTACTCAAAAGAATCGACACAATACACCCAGTCGATTAGAATTGAGAAAATTTTGTCGTTATTGTCACAGGCATACGATTCATGGGGAAATAAAGAAATAGATCGAACGGAACATATGTGCAATCTTTTCATTCCAACTCAAAGAGCAGAAAGAGGAAGAACATATAACATAATCATAATATAATACAAATTATATTAAAATTAGAAATTATACAAATAAAACCCCACTTTGGCCGGATCTTAAATTAATAAAGAAATAGAATTTTAGAAATAAGGAATAAACCATGGATAAATCTAAGCAACCTTTTCGTAAATCCAAGCTCTCTTTTCGTCGGCGTTTGCCCCCAATTGTCTCGGGGGATCGAATTGATTATAGAAACATGAGTTTAATTAGTCGATTTATTAGTGAACAAGGAAAAATATTATCTAGACGGATAAATAAATTGACCTTGAAACAACAACGATTAATTACTATTGCTATAAAACAAGCTCGTATTTTATCTTCGTTACCTTTTCTTAATAATGAGAAACAATTTGAGAGAACCGAGTCGATCCCTAGAACTGCGGGTCCTAGAGCCAGAAATAAATAGGCATATTCCTCAATTGACTCAAAACTCCGATTGGAATTCAAGCTCAAATGGATTGGATGTTTTGCTCGAAAAGACCCAGAATCCAGGTTTAATTCTTGTCTTATAAGAAACAAAAAAAGGGGGATAAGCAATTTTTTTATTGAAGCATGTTCGTTCATTCCTACCTACTTTTCTTATCTTAATTTTATCTCAATTTAGTTTATTCTATCTTCCCGGAGTTCATTCTCCGGGGAATTCTTGTTCAATCATTCCTGTATATTACTTTATAGTTTCCTTTATTTTATGATCTTATTGGAAATCATGTAAAGACAATTCTTATTTGATATAGCTATTTGCGCAAGTATTTTACGATTAAGAAGCAATTGCCCCTTGTACAGATTGTGTATTAATCGACTATAACTATGGAATACTTTATTCTCGCGAGTTACTGCATTTATCCGAGTGATCCACAAACGACGAAAATTTCTCTTTTGCCTGCCCCTATCTCGATGAGAGGAAACCAAAGCTCTCATTTTATGTTGAGTAATTGTTCGCGTAAGTCTTGAATGAGCCCCTCTAAAGGTTGATGCAAATACACGAATTTTTGTTCGACGTCTCCGAGCTGTATACCCTCGTTTAACTCTGGTCATTGAATCAAATTAAACTTTAATGAATAACTAATTGAATTCTCTTCTTTCAGTCATTATTTGTCCCCCCGGTCGGTTAATAACAAAACGGATTATTCCGATATATAAAATATAAATTCCAATGGCTTTTGCTACTATGACCTTCCCAACCACTATTTTTTAGTTTTATTCTTTCCAGGCCAGACATTTGGTTCACCTGGAACTAAGAAATTCTACCAAATACTATACAAAAAAATAGTGGGTTCCTTCGTTTCTATGGTTACTTCTTAAACGGTGAGGCCCTCTCTATGCGCCGGAGCCTCATCTCTCATTTAATCAAATGGTATTGTTAACTTGTATAGTTAACATTCTTGGGCTCTACCCATTAATTATACAGTAATAGGCCTTTTTCACAGTAAGAGCTATCCATACAGTGACGGCATTTAATTATGAAAGTTGGCTAGGTAGCTGACCCTGTTAGTCCGTTCTTTCAAGAATATGGGCATAACCTTTTTGTTTTGCTTCTTATCCTTATAATACCATTTCCTCCGCTTAATGGATAACCATTTGCTACCAATGGAGAATTGCTTCTCATCTCAAATTGAGGTGGTTGGATTTGCACCAATGAAAACCATAAATTCCATACACAATATACAAGAAACAATAAGGGTATATAATATATCCCCATTTTAGATAGTAAATAGCGTTCTTTTACTCTATCTATTCATTGGTATTAATCATTGATACTGGAAAAATTGTCTCATTTGCTCGAGCTCATGATCTGAACGAGTCGCACATACACCCTAGTACATGTTCCTCGACGCTGAGGACATCCTCGAAGAGCGGGGGATTTCGTGACATTTTTTATTGGCTGTCTTGTGTTTCTAATAAGTTGTTTAATAGTTGGCATGTCGGATATATAAAATTATATTATAGAATGGGTTGGTTTAGATCGATCTTAACCTGATTTTTGATTGATGATTATTAATTATTTCGATTCAATATAAGATATCAAATCGTGTAAAATTCGAATTATGGTTGAAAATAAAACGGAATCATGGATTTATACGAAATCCGAAGTATTTTCATTTTCAACCGCTACAAGATCAACAATGCCATGGGCTTGGGCTTCTGTTGCCGACATAAAAACATCTCGTTCCATGTCTTCGGATATAACCCACAAAGGGTTGCCTGTTCTTTGTACATAAACTTTTGTGAGGTTTTCGCGAAGTTTCAGGAGTTCTTCCGCTTCCAGGATAAATTCTCCTGCCTGTGCCTCATAAAAAGAACTAGCAGGTTGGTGAATCATAACCCTGATGATATTGAGATAACATCATGAATGGTTCTTCTATCTCGCATGATGGGATTTAAATTAAAGGGATAAAAAAAGAAGAAAAAAATAGAATTGAACAACCGTACAGGCACCTTTTGTGCATTGCATACGGCTCTGCAATGGAATTTACTAACCCCCTCCTCCAGAGAAGAGGGAAAGAAATAGAATCTATCTGATCCAGCCGGATCGTTGAATAATCCATTTGCCATCCTTCTTTATCATAAGAGTAAAAAAATACTATGATGGTTCTGTTGCTTTATATTAGATATTTATATATTTATCTAGTTTGTGATTTGGCAATCCCAAAGTGTCTTTCTGATATGATCAAATAAGGAAAAAATGATTTGTGACGCTAAAATGTTCTCCCGACACATAAGATAAAATAGCAAATAAAGGTTATTTCATACTACTATCTCGATACAAAATCTCAGGTTATAAAAAACAATAATGGTTTGTTCATATCGAACTCAAAGTGCCATGCTATTATTACTTAATTTTTCCTAATTCGATTATTTATATTCGATATGGCGAAGGCATAGTCTTTTTTTTTTTTAACTCATTGGCGCCAAGCGTGAGGGAATGCTAGACGTTTGGTAATTTCTCCTCCAACCAGAATGAAAGATCCCATTGAAGCAGCTAATCCCATGCATATTGTATGTACATCGGGTGGCACAAATAGCATAGTATCATAAATGGCTATTCCTGGTATTACCCATCCGCCGGGAGAGTTTATAAACAAATAAAAATCCCTAGTATTATCTTCTATACTGAGATATACCATGAGACCCACAAGTTGATTGGAGATCTCGCTATCAACTTCTTGGCCTAAAAAAAGTAATCTTTCTCGATGAAGTCGGTTGATTAGGACAAAATTGTATCCCTTAGGAACCATACGTGCACCTTTGGATGCATACGGTTCAAAAAATTGCGAAAAAAAAAAAAATCAATCAATGTATCAATTCTAGTCTTCATTTATTTTTTATAACAGGTTTTTCTTTTTCTAAAGAAGGGCTTTTCTTCGATTTTTCAAAAACATGAGTTTTGGTTCCCTTTCTCTTCCTTATCAAAAAAAATTATTGAACTTATTAAACTAACCTCTCATTGATGTATTATTTCATCGAAATTCAAATCACGATGGCATTTTCTTGTTCTTGAATAGACCCTTTCAATTCTTTTAGGTTCGTGTTCTACTCCGGGTAAAGATTTGTCCAAATTCTATTTGCACATATAGGGCAAATTATCTCAGTACCGCTTCTTTTTTTTTTTTTATGTTTCATTTCATGCTTTCCCTCAAATTATTCCATGCTATTGAATGGCAATTTGAGATCACTCCTAATAATATATAGAAAGCATAAATTAAATATAAATAAAGAATGTTTATGATACAAATAGTAATCATATATATTACCAATTTTATATTTTCTGAACGGAGCCTGGATACTTTATTTTATCGTTACAAGTTAACCATAAATTCTTAATAATATTGATCCCCAATATAAATTGATCTAATTGCACTTCACGCTCCGAATAATTGATGGTTCAATCAATATTTCTTGGGCGAAACGGAGGATATCCCGATCGGTGGAGACAACGGGTAAACCCCATATGACCTAATATATCTGACAAGCCGCACTATACGTCAACCCAAACTGCGTCTTCCTCTCCAGGATTCCGAAAAGGTACTTTTGGAACACCAACGGGCATTAAATTAAAGAAAAAAGTTAAGTACTATACTTCACTTTAATATGGAAACGTACCAATGAATTTATTGTCTTCATTTTTTTATGTTTATTCTATTTTAAATATAAATTGGATACATGGATTGGGTGAATATTTCCGGAAGAAGACAGAATGAATAAATAATTTTCACGAGCGGGTCGATCATTTGAATGATAAACAAGTATCTACGCATTCATTCTACAAAAAAAGGGGGCCCAACCCCCATTGCGTATTGGTACTTATCGAGTATAGAATAGATCTGCTTCTCTTTGTTCTTACGAACAAAATTGTTCCGTTATTTTCAATGGAACGAAATAAATCTTAACCCTTTCTCATACAAAATCTACTGAAAAGGTTAGGTACATAACATAGTATAGTCTTTTCCAATGCGATAAAGTTACATAGTGTCCATTTTTCTTTGATATTTGATAAAAAAGGGGTATTTCCATGGGTTTACCTTGGTATCGTGTTCATACTGTCGTATTGAATGATCCCGGTCGGTTGCTTTCTGTCCATATAATGCATACAGCTCTAGTTTCTGGTTGGGCCGGCTCGATGGCTCTATACGAATTAGCAGTTTTTGATCCTTCTGACCCAGTTCTTGATCCAATGTGGAGACAGGGTATGTTCGTTATACCCTTTATGACTCGTTTAGGAATAACCAATTCATGGGGTGGGTGGAGTATTTCAGGAGGAACTATACCGAATCCGGGTATTTGGAGTTACGAAGGTGTGGCAGGGGCACATATTGTGTTTTCTGGCTTGTGCTTCTTGGCAGCTATCTGGCATTGGGTGTATTGGGATCTAGAAATATTCTCTGATGAACGTACCGGAAAACCTTCTTTGGATTTGCCTAAGATCTTTGGAATTCATTTATTTCTCTCAGGGTTGGCTTGCTTTGGCTTTGGCGCATTTCATGTAACAGGCTTGTATGGTCCTGGAATATGGGTGTCCGATCCTTATGGGCTAACTGGAAAAGTACAATCTGTAAATCCAGCGTGGGGCGCAGAAGGTTTTGATCCTTTTGTTTCGGGAGGAATAGCCTCTCATCATATTGCAGCGGGTACATTGGGCATATTAGCGGGTTTATTTCATCTTAGTGTCCGTCCGCCTCAACGTCTATACAAAGGATTACGTATGGGCAATATTGAAACTGTACTTTCCAGCAGTATCGCTGCTGTTTTTTTCGCAGCTTTCGTTGTTGCTGGAACTATGTGGTATGGTTCAGCAACTACCCCAATCGAATTATTTGGCCCCACTCGTTATCAGTGGGATCAGGGATACTTCCAGCAAGAAATATATCGAAGAGTTGGCACAGGACTAGCTGAAAATCTGAGTTTTTCGGAAGCTTGGTCTAAAATCCCCGAAAAATTAGCTTTTTATGATTACATTGGTAATAATCCGGCAAAAGGGGGATTATTCAGAGCCGGCTCAATGGACAGCGGGGATGGAATAGCTGTTGGATGGTTAGGACACCCCATCTTTAGAGATAAAGAAGGCCGCGAGCTTTTTGTACGTCGTATGCCCACTTTTTTTGAAACATTCCCCGTAGTTTTGGTAGACGGAGACGGAATTGTGAGAGCCGATGTTCCTTTTAGAAGGGCAGAATCCAAGTATAGTGTCGAACAAGTGGGCGTAACTGTCGAGTTCTATGGTGGCGAACTCAATGGAGTCAGTTATAGTGATCCTGCTACTGTGAAAAAATATGCTAGACGCGCCCAATTAGGTGAAATTTTTGAATTAGACCGAGCTACTTTGAAATCCGATGGTGTTTTTCGGAGCAGTCCAAGGGGTTGGTTCACTTTTGGGCATGCCACATTTGCTTTGCTCTTCTTTTTCGGACACATTTGGCATGGCGCTAGAACCTTGTTCAGAGATGTTTTTGCTGGTATTGATCCAGATTTGGATTCTCAAGTAGAATTTGGAGCATTCCAAAAGCTTGGAGATCCAACTACAAGAAAACAAGTAGTCTGATAGAATATTACTCTGATATCTTTCGTCTCCACTTTTTTTATTTGATGACATTTTGATGACATAAGGTACCAGAAAAATCGTGACTTGATTGAATCGCCATCTTTAATTCTTTCCCTTTCTTTACTATAGTAAATGATCCAAAATGAATAGGTGTGGAAGCTATAATTGTAAACCACGATCAAATCTATGGAAGCATTGGTTTATACATTTCTCTTAGTCTCGACTTTAGGGATAATTTTTTTCGCTATCTTTTTTCGAGAACCACCTAAGGTTCCGACTAAAAAATAATTTTTGATCATCTTAATTTGAAGTAACGAGCCCACCATTGGTAGGCTCATTACTTCAATTAGTCCCCGTGTTCTTCGAATGGATCTCTTAATTGTTGAGAGGGTTGCCCAAAAGCGGTATATAAGGCGTACCCAGTAAAGCTTACAAGTAAACCAGATATGAAGATGGCGACTAGGGTTGCTGTTTCCATTTCTAGATAATTTAAGGATCACAATGGATCTACGATAAGATCGTTTATTTACAACTACAACCAAATGGTATACAAAGTCAACAGATCTTAACCAATCATTAAATAAGATTTATGGCTACACAAACCGTTGAGGATAGTTCTAAATCTAGGCCAAGACAAACTAATATAGGAAATTTATTGAAACCATTGAATTCGGAATATGGTAAAGTAGCTCCGGGCTGGGGGACTACACCACTTATGGGGGTCGCAATGGCTCTGTTTGCAATATTTTTATCTATCATTTTGGAAATTTATAATTCATCCGTTTTATTGGATGGAATTTCAATGAATTAGGTTCCTAAGGACTATAAAGTCCTAGTTCTAGTTTTTCAATAAAAAAATAAAAACGCACTTAAAACTCAGATTTCTCATTCTGGTAGTTCGACCGTGGAATTTTTTTGTTTCGGTATTTCCGGAATATGAGTGTGTGACTTGTTATAATTGATCCTATTGATAATACAGAGAATAGTCTGTCATCTCTATCAAGATGATTCTACCTCGTCGGATATTTATTCTAGTATCTGGAGCACGGAATATGAATATTGTAGAATAGATCAAGAAAAGAAATATTTGAACTATGATTCATACTTACTATTCAGTCAGACCTCGCGACCGGACTCAAAAAAAAAAATGCAAATAGGTATTTTATAAATTAAACGCTTTTTCTTCCTTCAGACTGAATTTGGTCAACGGACACCCATTTCTTTATATTTTTTGAATTATTAATAACATCCATTCATTGAAATTGAAATTGGATAAGTGATGATCAAATGGTTCTTACTCACAGAACCTTTGCGTTTAGCGTGGGCTTTATTAAATCATCGTGGTTCTAGTATGAATCTGAGGTGTCAATTGATTGACAGGGTCTCAACAAGGGAATTCCTATCAATAACTAGTAAAACAAGAGTCAATCTGTATTATTACACAAAAAAGAACAAATAAAAAATAATAGGAAAGAGAAGATTCAAGAGGCCTTTATTTTAACAATTAACATAAAGAATAAAGAGGAACGAGGGAGCCAACTTGAGATTTTTGGCATTATCATCACAAAAAAGAGATTCCGGATTTTTTTTATTTGGTATTTTTGGGGCAAATTGAATCAAGTGGCTAATTTGAATTTTAACTTTCTATTACATATCCGTTAAAATCTGTATTTGATTTGTGTTGTTTCTGCTTGAGCCGTACGAGGTTAAATTCTCATATACGGTTCTCAGGGGGGGTCTATTTTTTGGTTACCTATCCCAATAAAGTATATGATTGGTTCGAAGAACGTCTCGAGATTCAGGCGATTGCAGATGATATAACTAGTAAATATGTTCCTCCTCATGTCAACATATTTTATTGTCTAGGGGGGATCACACTTACTTGTTTTTTAGTACAAGTAGCCACAGGTTTTGCTATGACTTTTTACTATCGTCCAACCGTTACAGAGGCTTTTTCCTCTGTTCAATACATAATGACTGAGGCTAACTTTGGTTGGTTAATCCGATCAGTTCATCGATGGTCAGCAAGTATGATGGTTCTTATGATGATCTTGCACGTATTTCGTGTGTATCTCACAGGGGGATTTAAAAAACCTCGCGAATTAACTTGGGTTACAGGTGTTATTCTGGCCGTATTGACTGCGTCTTTTGGTGTAACTGGTTATTCTTTACCTCGGGACCAAATTGGTTATTGGGCAGTAAAAATTGTGACAGGCGTACCTGAAGCGATTCCCGTAATAGGATTACCTTTGGTAGAGCTATTACGCGGAAGTGCTAGTGTGGGCCAATCCACTTTGACCCGTTTTTATAGTTTACACACTTTTGTATTGCCTCTTCTTACTGCCGTATTTATGTTAATGCACTTCCCAATGATACGTAAGCAAGGTATTTCAGGTCCTTTATAGAGAAAATATATCATATATATTTGTAATTGATTATATATCATTTCGGGGAGGAAGAAAAAATAGTTTTGTATTTCATTGCTACAAATATGGATTATTGAAAAATAAGACATGTTATTTGGTTGGATACCTCTCTTCAACTCTGAAGTATTGTATTTCTTATTTGATACCAATAGTTGAAGTGGATTCTCTGAAGAGAAGATGGATTATGGGAGTGTGTGACTTGAACTATTGATTGGGCCATGCAGATATATGATTTGATCTGCCACGTTGGAATTGACAACCAAATAAAATGTGTCTCCGCATCCAACCACCACGTAAGTCCCCCTACATAGCAGGGATATGCCGGTTCACTTGAGGAGAATTTTTTCTATGATCATACCCGAATCATGTCATGTATGAGTAGGCTCCGCAAGATCCCATAGAATAGAAGCATAGAATAAACAATGTGGCACGACCTAATGTTGTATCTATTCCACTTACTTAATTTTATTTATAGTATATAAATGCATTCATTTCCTATGCATTGATCCAGATCTATGATACTATCGGAGTGAAATAAGGGATCTAAGGAAGAACAGAGGTTAGACTTTATTAGTAACAAGTAAATACTTTGTTTGTATGTAATAAAATCAAAATGTTGCGGGGATAAATAACAATCAAAAGACATGAGACAATCCAAAAAGCACTTGATCATGATCAAATTTGTAAGCCTACTTGGATATTGAGCATTTATCTGTAAGAACTTAATTCTTTGCAATGAATAATTGCAACTTCGGAAAATTGAATCGGGCATTTCTTACATCGAGTTATTATATATTAATATATAGCACGGATATCTATGAAATATAGATTTGATACGGATCTATTTCCATTATTCCTTTGATTCTTGCTCGAGCCGGATGATTAAAAATTATCATGTCCGGTTCCTTCGGGGGATGGATCCATAAGAATTAAGAATTCACCTATCCCAATAACAAAAAAACCTGATTTGAATGATCCTGTATTAAGAGCTAAATTGGCTAAAGGGATGGGGCATAATTATTATGGAGAACCCGCATGGCCCAATGATCTTTTATATATTTTTCCGGTAGTAATTCTAGGTACTATTGCGTGTAACGTGGGCTTAGCGGTTCTAGAACCGTCAATGATTGGTGAACCGGCGGATCCATTTGCGACTCCTTTGGAAATATTACCTGAATGGTACTTCTTTCCCGTATTTCAAATACTCCGTACAGTACCTAATAAGTTATTGGGTGTTCTTTTAATGGTTTCAGTACCAATAGGATTATTGACAGTACCCTTTTTGGAGAATGTTAATAAATTCCAAAATCCATTTCGTCGTCCAGTAGCTACAACAGTCTTTTTTATCGGTACCGCAGTAGCTCTTTGGTTAGGTATTGGAGCTACATTACCTATTGATAAATCCCTCACTTTAGGTCTTTTTCAAATTCAAATCAATTAAACTTTGCATAAGTATTAAGTATCTAAGGAAGATTGACTTTGAAGCAAGACTTTAGATACATTAATTTGATTATATTCCATTTTGAGCTGAGTACGGATCGTGCTGAAGATTAAAAACTAAATCCATTCTATAATATATAAATGATATATATATATATTATAGAATGGATTTAAAATGAAAATTTTTTATTAGGTAAATCAATTGTGAAATGCTTCTGGTAGGGTGTCCAATATCTGTTTTACATCTTCTATGCGAAAATATTCAATTCTCATAAGGTCTTCTTGACTATTACTATTACTCAAAAGATCCAATAATGTATGTATATTGGATCTTTTGAGACAATTATAGGTCCTGGAAGGCAATTCTAACTGGTCAATAAAAATAAATTTCAATGGAACTATTATTTTGTTTTTCTTTAAATTAGTTAATCTATCTTGAAAGGTAAAAGGGGATAGAGTAAACTTGTTTTTATTTTCCGTGAAATTAATGCCCTCTTCTTCCGCATGTAGAAAAGGAATAAATAAATCAATCAAATTACGAGAAGCTTCATAAAGTGCTTCCTTAGGAGTTAAACTCCCGTTTGTCCATATTTCTAGAAAAAGTATCTCTTGTTTTTCATTTCCATCCCCATAAGAATGAATACTATGATTTGCATTTCGAATAGGCATGAATATGGCATCTATAGGGTAACTTCCATCTTGAGAGTTATTTGTGGGTTTCATACGATATCCGCGATCCCTATTGATTTGTAATTCAATACACAAATCAATTGGTTCCGTCAGGTTAGCTATATGCTGTGTCGTGTCCACTATTTCCACAGAAGGTGGTGAGATGATATCTTGAGCGGTTACGTGTCTAGGGCCTCTGACGCAAATAGATGCGTCTCTAACTCCATATAGAGTACTTCTCAATACAATTTCTTTCAAATTTATTAATATTTCGTGGACTGATTCTTTAATACCTACTATTGTAGAATATTCATGTGGTACCTTCTCAGATTTTGCGCGTGTGATACATGTTCCTTCTATTTCTCCAAGTAAAGCCCTTCGCATGGCAATACCTATGGTATCGGCTTGACCTTTCATAAGCGGGGACAGAATGAAACGACCATAATAAAGACGTTTACTATCTATTTTTGATTCAACACACTTCCACTGTAATGTTTGAGTGGACCCTCCTACTTCCTCTCGAACCATACTAAATATTGTTATTTAATCAGATCATTGAATCATTTATTTCTCTTGAAATCCATTTAATTCTTATTTTTACACACGTCTTTTTTTAGGGGGTCGACATCCATTATGTGGCATAGGTGTTACATCGCGCACGAAACTTAATAGTAGACCACTTCTACGGATGGCTCGTAATGCTGCATCTCTTCCGAGACCGGGGCCTTTTATCATAACTTCTGCTCGTTGCATGCCCTGATCAACCACCGTACGAATAGCATTTATAGCTGCCGCTTGAGCAGCATAGGGTGTCCCTCGTTTTGTGCCTTTGAATCCAGAAGTACCCGCGGAGGCCCAAGAAACTACTCGTCCTCGTACATCTGTAACAGTTACAATGGTATTGTTGAAACTTGCTTGAACATGAATAACACCTTTTGGTATTCTACGTCCATTCTTGCGTGAACCAATACGCCCATTCTTACGCGAACCAATTCTTGGTATAGGTTTTGTCATATTTTATCATCTCATAAATATGAGTCAGAAATATACGGAAAGATACGGAGATATCCATTTAATGTTAAAACAGATTCTTTTACACGGGTCCTTCTTTTTCTTTTAGAAGATTCTTTATTTAGTTTAGAAAGATTACCCTTGTCTCTGTTTATGTCTCGGATTGGAACAAATCACTATAATCCGTCCACGCCTACGGATAAGTCGACATTTTTCACAAATTTTACGAACAGAAGCCCTTATTTTCATATTTCTCATTCCTTACCTTAATTCTGAATCCACTCCTTGAAAAATAAGTTTCTTGATTTTTTTTAACTTCAAATTGTATCCCTATGAAAGGAATGTTTAAAAAATCATCTAATAGTTCGAATTTGTGAATTCTATAAATTCTACGTCCCCTGGTTGAATCATAACCACTTATTTCAATTTTGACTCTATTTCATGGTAGTATCTATATAAAACTGTGCCGTATCCTTCCTGAAACATAACCTAGAATTTAGATCTTCATTATCTAAAAGGACCCGGAACATACTGTTGGGAAGCGATTCAGTAATTAAACATTCATGAATTAATTTTAGTCTTTTATTCGAGGTAAGCCTCTTGAAGTATTAACTAATGGAGAAAGGGTTATATAATTTATTTTTACTCTCTTTTTCCAAAAGGGAAGTTAGAGATAAAATTAAGATAACAGGAGGAAGGGGTGTAAGATCACCATATATAACACAAAATTTCTCCCCCGATTTTTTCTAGTCGAGCTTCTCGATCTGTCATTATACCTCGAGAAGTCGAAAGAATTACAATTCCCATTCCACCTAAAATCTTAGGAATTTGTTGATAGTTGGAATAGATTCGTAGACCGGGTCGGCTGATACGTTTTAAAATAGTTCTATATATTCCCTTTCGATTCCGTCTATGTCGTAGGGTTAAAACCAAGAAAAATTTGTTACTTTCCTGATGTTTACGAACGTTTTCGATAAAACCCTCTCGTAGAAGTATTTTGACAATGTTTTCGGTAATATTAGTAGATGCTATTCGAACCGTTCTTTTTTTATCCATGTCAGCATTTCTTATAGAAGTTATTATATCGGCAATAGTATCCTTACCCATGGCGAACTATAATTATTGGTACCCCCTAATTTTTATATAATCAACATGTTTATTTATTATTTTAATAAAAAATAATTAAATTTATTTATATTAATAAAATTAATTATAAAGTATATGCGTGATACACAATCTACTAATTGACTTGACCCATTCCAGATACCCCGCTATATAATATTATTATTTAATATACTACTAGTATTTATAATACCTCGGGAGCTAATGAAACTATTTTAGTAAAATTCAACTGTCTCAATTCCCGAGCGATCGCACCAAAAACTCGAGTTCCTTTTGGATTTCCTTCTTGATCAATAACAACTGCGGCATTGTCATCATATCGTATTATCATGCCGTTGTCACGTTTGAGTTCTTTACATGTACGCACAATTACAGCCCTAATAACTTCTGATCTTTCTAGAGGCATATTTGGTACTGCTTCTTTGATTACGGCAACAACAACGTCACCAATATGAGCATATCGTTGGTTACCAGCTCCTAGGACTCGAATACACATTAATTTTCGAGCTCCACTATTATCCGCTACATTTAAAAGGGTCTGAGGTTGAATCATATCATTTTTATTTTAATCTGTTATTTTGCTGCAAAGGATAAAAAAGAAATAAAAAGAAATATTTGTCTGTCTATAAAAAAATAAACTTCTATTTTTCATCATCACCTTATCTTTTAATTTCTGCATCCCTATCCCTCAATAACGAATTGAGTTTGTATAGGCATCTTGCGCGCAGCTATTTTAATAGCTGCTCTGGCTACAGTTTCTGATACTCCGCCCATTTCATAAAGTATTCGACCCGGTTTAACAACGGATACCCAATATTCGGGGGCCCCCTTCCCCGAACCCATACGTGTTTCTGCGGGTCTTACTGTAACAGGTTTGTCGGGAAATATACGTACCCATATTTTTCCGCCACGACGCGCATATCGTGTCATTGCTCTTCGTCCTGCTTCCATCTGTCTAGCCGTGATCCAAGCGGGTTCAAGTGCTTGAAGAGCGTATCCGCCGAAACAAATACGATTGCCTCGACAAGATATTCCTTTCATTCTTCCTCTATGTTGTTTACGAAATTTTGTTCTTTTGGGGTTATAGTTGATGGTTCTTTCTTAATTAAATTCCATCTCTATTGCAAAACCGGACATGAGAGTTTCTTTTCATCCGGCTCCTCGCGAATGAAATGATTCATTAATATTACTACGGAATACACATATATTTAATATTATTAAATGATACACATTACACTTAGTAATGTAATGGAATTTATTATGTCATTTTGTTATATTATTTGATTTTGTTATTCTAGCGATAGTTTAGTATTGTTATGTTATATAGTTAAGAGTAAGCTTTATATACCAGATCAACATTATTTATTTTGTATCGAATCGCGCTAAAACAAAATGTAGATTGTATGTATAATTCAATAACTAAAAACTAAGGGTTTCGCGGGCGAATATTGACTCTTTCGTGCTACATTCGTAGGGTCAAGACCTTGTTACTTTTAGAATAAATCAATTTGTTTTTGGTTCGTTCCGCCATCCCACCCAATGAATCATTAGGATTTGTTTGTTTTCATGAAATCCTATGCAATCATGGGTTCTGTCGTTCCCATAGCCTCTTCGTTAATGGTTAGGCCCGAACTCCGCAATGGAACCCCAACAAAATTCGTTCCTGAATTAATTTTCTTAGTTTATATTAACCCGAGGCTCGTTATCTTTAATTATTGATATTATATCAGTATTGATGCTTTATCACATTGCCTTTTGTGAGATAATTCATAAACCATACATATTGGAATCATATATCATTGATACTTTTGTTCTTTCTTTCTATCATCCTTCCATTTATCCACATCCCTTTATTTTTGTTTAGCAACCTATAATAAGATTTAATTTTTTTTTTTATTTCAGTTGCTACAACTATATGATCGATCTAGTCATATAGTGACTGTTTCTTGGAATCTCGACAATACGAAACGAAGCCATAAGTTGGTTATTAGTTTATATAGTTAGTAAGCTCATAGTGAGGGTCGTTTTGAATTCCAACTATCTATACTATAAACTAACAAAAAAACTAACGAGTCACACACTAAGCATAGCAATTCTCTTAAATGATCAATCTAATTTTTATTCAACCTTATAGAATTTTAATTGCTCAGTTTTGTTTGATTTAATGGAATAAAAAAGAAAATTTGTCATTTTTTTTTTTTTTATTTTTTAGGTCCATTATTTCTCGTCTACAAATATCCAAATTTTTATGCCTAATACTCCATAGATAGTTCGAGTTGTATAGGAACAATGATCAATTTTAGCACGAATTGTTTGTAGAGGAACCCTACCCTCTCTGATCCATTCGACGCGTGCAATTTCTTTTCCGTCGATACGCCCGGCAATTTGTACTTGAATTCCTTTTGTATCCGTTTGTTCAGTTAATTCAATAGCTTTTTTCATTGCTTTTCGAAATGAAACTCTATTTTTTAATTGTAAAGCTATATATTCCGCAAGAATATTAGGTTGTCCATAAGGTTTTTCAACTCTTGTTATAGCAATGTTGAGTCTACGGTTCACAGAATGAAACTCCTTTTGTACATTCATCTGTAATTCTTCGATTCCTCGTGTTCGGCCCTCTATTAATAAATTAGGGAATCCAATATGGATTATGACTTGGATCAAATCGATTCTTTTTTTTATTTGTATACGTGCTATTCCTTCGAAACCTGAGGACATTTTCTTATTTTTTTGTACATAATCCTTGATACAATTCCGTATTTTTTCATCTTCCTGTATACCCGCGGAATAATTTTGTGGTTGTGCGAACCAAAAGGAATGATGACTTTGGGTTGTACCAAGTCTGAAACCAAGTGGATTTATTTTTTGTCCCATATTTTTCTATTAGATTATCTTTACCATATATATTTTTCGAAAGATGAATCGAAAGTTAAGATTCATCTTTAACTAATTTAGTTTTATCCCTCAATATAATTGTTATATGACAAGTGGGTCTTTTTATCGGATAACTACGTCCTCGAGCCCGGGGTCTTAATTTTTTCACAATAGTACCTGCGTTAACTTCAGCTTTACTAATAAATAAATTAGCTTTGTTTAAGCCCATGTTATTACTAGCATTTGCTGCCGCGGAAAAAACTAATTTCAAAATGGGATAAGATGCTCGATAAGGCATAAGTTCTAGTATCATAAGTGCTTCTTCATAGGAGCGTCCACGAATCTGATCAATTACTCTTCGTGCTTTGAAAACCGACATACATATATGTTTATGTTGAGCTAAAGCTTTAATTTCTGTACTCCAACGCGAGTTCTTTCTATTTATCATAAGGTTATCCCCACTAAATGAATAAAAACTGCCTAATTTTACTTATAAAATAAAAAAATATAATATTTTAAAATTTAATTAAAATTTTAGTCTTATTAATTATTTTTTAGAAAAAAAATTAACGACGAGATTTATTATCGGTTTTTGCATGTCTTGCGAAAGTTAGAGTCGGCACGAATTCTCCCAATTTATGACCCACCATACGATCTGTTATATAAATAGGTAAATGCCCTTTTCCATTATGAATAGCAATTGTATGGCCAATCATTGTGGGTATAATGGTAGATGCCCTAGACCAAGTTACTATTATTTCCTTCTCCTCCCTTATGTTTAGTTTTTCAATTTTTGCCGATAAATAATTAGCTACAAAAGGATTTTTTTTTATTGAACGTGTCACAGGGGATTACTCCTTTATTACATTACATTTTTAAAATTGGCATTCTATGCCCAATATATCGATCTAAGTATGAAGGTAAGAATAAATACAATAATGATGAATGGAAAAATAAAAAAGCTAAAATCCTTTAGCTAGATAAGGGGCGGATGTAGCCAAGTGGATCAAGGCAGTGGATTGTGAATCCACCACGCGCGGGTTCAATTCCCGTCGTTCGCCCATCACATTATTTCAAATTCTAAAAATTCAGTTTTCTATATTCTTATTTATTTACGGCGACGAAGAATAAAACTATCACTATATTTTTTCCTTTTCCTACTTCTTCTTCCAAGCGCAGGATAACCCCAAGGAGTTGTGGGTTTTTTTCTACCAATCGGAGCTCTCCCTTCACCGCCCCCATGGGGATGGTCTACAGGGTTCATAACTACTCCTCTTACTACAGGACGCTTACCTAGCCAACGCTTAGATCCGGCTCTACCCAAACTTTTTTGGTTCACCCCAACATTACCCACTTGTCCGACTGTTGCTAAGCAGTTTTTGGATATCAAACGGACCTCCCCAGATGGTAATCTTAATGTGGCCGATTTACCCTCTTTTGCAATCAGTTTCGCTACAGCACCTGCCGCTCTAGCTAATTGTCCACCCTTTCCAAGTGTGATTTCTATGTTATGTATGGCCGTGCCTAAGGGCATATCGGTTGAAGTAGATTCTTCTTTTTTATCAATAAAAACCCCTTCCCAAACTGTACAAGCTTCTTCCAAAGCATACGGCTTTCTAGATGTATATGATGATATCTAGACAGATGGATCTTATATGAATCGTATGATGAAGTATCACATGAGTGGATATATAGGAATCCAAATCTGCCGAATCACTCATGTTATGATCTTCTACATCCTAGGTCTCCCCGTTCCGTCATCTGGCTTATGTTCCTCATGTAGCATTCAGACCGAATGACTCTATGAAATTACGTCAATACTTCCATTCCACATATTACGGGTAACGTAGGAGACATCTCTATTTTTCCCCGGGGGATCTTTATAATTACCACTGCTTAGCTTTTAATTCGCCTCTGACCATCAAATTAAATGTGAATAACCCGGCCTCCTCTCTTTGAAACAAGGGGCGCTCTCCGGTTCTGTGCGTGCTTCAAACAATTTTTTTTTGTCTTCTCCATATTACCATATCTCTAGAGTCAATAATTTTCTATGAGGAACTACTGAACTCAATCACTTGCTGCCGTTACTCAACAGTTTTCTGCTGAGGTTTCTCCCGTAGAGGTACTCAAATTGGATCAGTGATCGATTTATAGGTTTCGTCGTAAACCTAATTGGTTACTTCCAATTACGTAAATCAATAGTTCAAACCGCACTCAAAGGTAGGGCATTTCCCATTGATATAGGAACTTCTGTACCAGAAACAATGGTATCTCCAATTATAGCCCCTCTGGGATGTAAAATATATCTCTTCTCACCATCCCCATAGTGTATGAGACAAATGTGTGCATTTCGATTAGGGTCGTATTCTATGGTTACGATTCTACCAGATATGTCTTTATCATTCCGTCGAAAATCTATTTTACGGTATAGACGCTTATGACCTCCCCCTCTATGCCCTGCGGTAATGATTCCTCTGGCATTACGACCTTTACTACAACGACGCTGTCCATGGATCAAATTATTTCGTGGATTGGATTTGACTTGACTGTCTATGGCTCCATTGCGTGTGCTCGGGGTAGAAGTTTTGTATAAATGTATCGCCGTGTTATTAAGTATTTTGCTTTAAGTTCTTTTCTCTATAAGAGGTGGAATAGAATAACCTGGTTGAAGCGTAATGATCATACGTTTGTAATGCATTGTATGTCCCATAATAGGTCCCATTCTTCTACCCTTTCCCGGGACTCGATGACTATTTATAGCTATTACCTTGACGCCAAAGAAGAGTTCGACCCAATGCTTTATTTCTGTCCTAGTTGATCCTGATTCGACATTAGAAGTATATTGATTGTTCCCCAATAACCGAATACTTTTTTCTGTAAATACTGCATATTTGATTCCATCCATAAATCCATTTTCTTCCCTATGAGTTCCAGTATCAATAAGAATTCTAGTTCTTACTGTTCATATGTTATGGTATGAATATACCATACCAATTCGGTATGTATGGATGATGAGATTCCATTGATACAGAGCCAATTCTAATAGACTTATTGAACGTTCCCATTGGCGTGCATCCAGCAGGAATTGAACCTACGAATTTGCCAATTATGAGTTGGGCGCTTTAACCATTCAGCCATGGATGCTTAACAGGGATCATCGTACATCGTAAATAACCAAATTCCAATTGAAATGAAATCTTTAGGAGGAATCAATGAGAGAACATCAATTCAAATCCTGGATCTTCGAATTGAGAGAGATATTGAGAGAGATCAAGAATTCTCACTATTTCTTAGATTCATGGACCAAATTCGATTCAGTGGGATCTTTCACTCACATTCTTTTCCACCAAGAACGTTTTATGAAACTCTTTGACCCCCGAATTTGGAGTATCCTACTTTCACGTGATTCACAGGGTTCAAGAAGCAATCGATATTTCACGATCAAAGGTATAATACTGCTTGTAGTAGCGGTCCTTATATCTCGTATTAACAATCGAAAGATTGTCGAAAGAAAAAATCTCTATTTGATGGGGCTTCTTCCTATACCTATGAATTCCATTGGACCCAGAAATGAGACATTGGAAGAATCTTTTTGGTCTTGCAATATCAATAGGTTGATTGTTTCGCCCCTGTATCTTCCAAAAGGAAAAAATATTTCTGAGAGTTGTTTCATGGATTCGCAAGAGAGTACTTGGGTTCTCCCAATAAATAAAAAGTGTATCATGCCTGAATCTAACCGGGGTTCGCGGTGGTGGAGGAACCGGATCGGAAAAAAGAGGGATTCTAGTTGTAAGGTATCTAATAAAACCGTAGTTGGAATTGAGATCTCATTCAAAGAGAAAGATAGCAAATATCTGGAGTTTCTTTTTTTATCCTATACGGATGATATGATCCGCAAGGACCATGATTGGGAATTGTTTGATCGTCTTTCTCCGAGGAAGAAGCGAAACATACTCAACTTGAATTCGGGACAGCTATTCGAAGTCTTAGGGAAAGACTTGATTTGTTATCTCATGTCTGCTTTTCGTGAAAAAAGACCAATTGAAGGGGGGGGGTTCTTCAAACAACAAGGAGCTGAGGCAACTATTCAATCA